TTATGGATTAAATTATAAGAAAAGTTTTCAATCAAAAATGAATCTTTGTGAACAATGTGGATATCATTTGAAAATGAGTAGTTCAGATAGAATTGAACTTTCGATCGATCCGGGTACTTGGGAGCCTATGGATGAAGACATGGTCTCTCTGGATCCCATTCAATTTCATTCGGAGGAGGAGCCTTATAAAAAGCGTATCGATTCTTATCAAAGAAAAACAGGATTAACCGAGGCTGTTCAAACAGGCATAGGGCAACTAAACGGTATTACCATATCAATTGCGGTTATGGATTTTCAGTTTATGGGGGGTAGTATGGGATCCGTAGTGGGGGAGAAAATTACCCGTTTGATTGAATACGCTACTAAAGAATTTCTACCTCTTATTATAGTGTGTGCTTCTGGAGGGGCACGCATGCAAGAAGGAAGTTTGAGCTTGATGCAAATGGCTAAAATATCTTCTGCTTTATATGATTATCAATCAAATAAAAAGTTATTCTATGTACCAATCCTTACATCTCCTACTACCGGTGGTGTGACAGCTAGTTTTGGTATGTTGGGGGATATCATTATTGCCGAACCCAATGCCTACATTGCCTTTGCGGGTAAAAGAGTAATTGAACAAACATTGAATAAAACAGTACCCGACGGTTCACAAGCGTCTGAGTATTTATTCCAGAAGGGCTTATTCGATCTAATCGTACCACGTAATCCTTTAAAAAGCGTTCTGAGTGAGTTATTTCAACTCCACACTTTCTTTCCTTTGCTTTGAATCAAAATTAGACGAATAGGGTTGTCTTTGTTGACATAAGATCTAATTGTATCAAAGAATCTAAAGTCACAGAAAATAGAAAATCTTCCTCTTTTTTCTATATTTTTGATTATTGATCAAGAAGTCTCTATCAACAAGATAAAAGATGAAATTCTTATTTTCGTGAAATTAGGCAAATAAAAAATATCTTCTTCTCGTCATATATAATTAAATTAAAATCTAATCTATATTTTCTATAAAATATAGATTTTTTTATCTTTCTATATCTTAATCTTACGATAATCTTATTTTTACTAAGAATCCCTGCTGGATGGCATTCTAACAAACCCTTCAATATAAATAGAATCTTATCTTATTTATTTTTAAGTGCTTAGTAAATGAAATTCGAAGACAAGAGCAAAAAATGAATAAAATAATATCGCATCCATATCCTTTCAAATCTTTCATGTAGAAAGATGAAATGAAAAACTACATTATATACTCACTTAGATATAAGTATATATAATTCCAATTTAGAATATATAATTCCAATTTAGAATTATCAAATTATAATAAGATATCTTTATTCTTTATATATAATAATATATCTTTATATTATAAATATAAAATCTAAATAAAAATAACAGGTACAAATAGTAAATCGAGGTACCCATTCTATGACAACTCTTAACTTTCCCTCTGTTTTGGTCCCTTTAGTAGGCCTAGTATTTCCGGCAATCGCAATGGCTTCTTTATTTCTTCATGTTCAAAAAAACAAGATTGTTTAGAGCCGATGGCACAAACTCTCATCTATTTTTTTTTTTTCAAATTTACGCTTGTATCATAACACAGATATCCATTTAGACAAATTGGTATAAGCGGCTTCCGCCGAAAAACTCTTATGTCTCCAGAAAATACTATATTCTAATTCTATCGATTTTCAAATAGACCCGAATCGGCGGATGGCTGAACTGTAAAGTTGGTCTATCTATATGCATGTGGCTATCTTTAGTGAGATCATACGAAGGGTATGTTATTAGTTTAGATCTAACCAATTTAATGAATTACTCCTAAAGGTTCACATCAAACTAGTACTAGTTGATGCGGGTTACTTCGGAAACAAACGGACTAAAGTCAAATTCATTTGGGGTATTCTCTCAATAAAAAAAAGTAACTGGATAAAGTATGAGTTGTCGATCAGAACATATATGGATAGAACCTATAACGGGGGCTCGAAAAACAAGTAATTTCTGCTGGGCTGTTATCCTTTTTTTAGGTTCATTAGGATTCTTGTTGGTTGGAACCTCGAGTTATCTTGGTAGAAATTTGATATCTTTATTTCCGTCTCAGCAAATAGTTTTTTTTCCACAAGGAATTGTGATGTCTTTCTACGGGATCGCGGGTCTTTTTATTAGCTCCTATTTGTGGTGCACAATTTCGTGGAATGTAGGTAGTGGTTATGATCGATTTGATAGAAAAGACGGAATAGTGTGTATCTTTCGTTGGGGATTTCCTGGAAAAAATCGTCGGGTCTTCCTCCGATTTTTTATAAAAGATATTCAGTCCATCAGAATAGAAGTTAAAGAGGGTATTTATGCTCGGCGTGTCCTTTATATGGATATCAGAGGCCAGGGAGCCATTCCATTGACTCGTACTGATGAGAATTTTACTCCACGGGAAATGGAACAAAAAGCTGCTGAATTGGCCTATTTCTTGCGTGTACCAATTGAAGTATTTTAAGAAATGAGCCGAGAAATGAATGCTTTCTCAGCAGAAGGGCAAAAACGCAAGAATAATATATATAACATAACTTAATCGAGGTTTCTTCAGAACATTCATTCGAGTCAAAGCAGACATATATGGAACAAGTATAAAAAAAACTCTTTTGGGGATCTTTTATATGTATATGTATCGAAATATACACAACTAAAAAAAAAATAAGCAAAAATTTGAAATATCTCATAATCAACCATTTCTAAAGAAGGAAATTCCCGCCTTTTTACTTGTTGGAATTGAGACTTTTAATAGAACTGATGCGTGAGATAAATATTAGATTACATAGAGTCGACGGATGAGATGGGTTCATTAACAATTCACAGTGAAAAATGGCAAAAAAGAAAGCATTCACTCCTCTTTTATATCTTGCATCTATAGTATTTTTGCCCTGGTGGATTTCTCTCTCATTTCAAAAAAGTCTGGAATCTTGGGTTACTAATTGGTGTAATACTAGGCAATCCGAAACTTTTTTGAATGATATTGAAGAAAAGAGTATTCTAGAAAAATTTATAGAATTAGAGGAACTTCTCTTGTTAGAGGAAATGATCAAGGAATACTCGGAGACACATCTACAAAACCTTGGTATAGGAATTCACAAAGAAACAATCCAATTAATCAAGATACACAACGAGGGTCGTATTCATACGATTTTGCACTTCTCGACAAATATAATCTGTTTCATTATTCTAAGTGGTTATTCTATTTTGGGTAATAAAGAACTTTTTATTCTTAACTCTTGGGCTCAGGAATTCCTATATAACTTAAGTGACACAATAAAAGCTTTTTCTCTTCTTTTATTAACTGATTTGTGTATCGGATTTCATTCGCCGCATGGTTGGGAACTGCTGATTGGCTTTGTCTACAAGGATTTTGGATTTGTTCAGAATGATCAAATTATATCTGGCCTTGTTTCCACTTTTCCAGTCATTGTAGATACAATTTTCAAATATTGGATTTTCCGTTATTTAAATCGCGTATCTCCGTCACTTGTAGTGATTTATCATTCAATGAATGACTGAAAAATTATCTACCTAATCTAATAATAATTAGAATGTTTCTTACTTTGCAGTGGTATATAAGCAAAGCGTTGAAAATCGCTTTATATTTCTAGCCATCCCGCGATTCCTCCTATATTCCTATAAAAATAGAAATTAATTTCTATTAATCCAGTCAAATTATTCCAGTAAATAACAGAATCGTGGATAGGAAACTCCATTAGTGACCTACCCCAATTTATTGTAGAAATTTTTGGGATCAATGCTTGGACCATGCAAACTAGAAATACTTTTTCTTGGATAAAGGAACAGATTACTCGATCTATTTCCGTATCGCTCATGATATATATCATAACTCGTACATCCATTTCAAATGCATATCCCATTTTTGCACAGCAGGGTTATGAAAATCCACGAGAAGCGACTGGACGTATTGTATGCGCCAATTGCCATTTAGCTAATAAACCGGTCGATATTGAGGTTCCGCAAGCGGTACTTCCCGATACTGTATTTGAAGCAGTTGTTCGAATTCCTTATGATATGCAACTGAAACAAGTTCTTGCTAATGGTAAAAAAGGCGCTTTGAATGTGGGGGCTGTTCTTATTTTACCAGAGGGTTTTGAATTAGCCCCTCCCGATCGTATTTCCCCCGAGATAAAAGAAAAGATGGGCAATCTGTCTTTTCAGAGCTATCGCCCCAATCAAAAAAATATTCTTGTCATAGGCCCTGTTCCTGGTCAGAAATATAGTGAAATAACCTTTCCTATTCTTTCCCCCGACCCCACTACTAAGAAAGACATTCACTTCTTAAAATATCCTATTTACGTAGGCGGAAACAGGGGAAGGGGCCAGATTTATCCTGACGGGAGCAAGAGTAACAATACAGTTTATAATGCTACAGCATCAGGTATAGTAAGCAAAATCCTACGAAAAGAAAAGGGGGGATACGAAATAACCATAGCGGATACATCGGATGGACGTCAAGTGGTTGATATTATCCCTCGGGGGCCAGAACTTCTTATTTCAGAAGGCGAATCTATCAAATTGGATCAACCGTTGACAAGTAATCCTAATGTGGGCGGATTTGGTCAGGGAGATGCAGAAATAGTACTTCAAGATCCATTACGTGTACAAGGCCTTTTGTTCTTCTTCGCATCTGTTATTTTGGCACAAATCTTTTTGGTTCTTAAAAAGAAACAGTTCGAGAAGGTTCAATTGTCCGAAATGAATTTCTAGACTCGCGGATTTATCGACATCAAATTTGTAAAAAGAACCCAATTATTTTTAGTAATTATGATTATGATATGATTATCTATGATAAAAAATGAAATTCTAAAAAGCCTTTTGTTTGTTTATACTCTTTTTCTACGAGATGCCGGGAATTCCTTAGTACCACATTCCTAGCCATAGTATGTAGATTTTGAAGAAGACTATTTGACTTGACCCCTTCTTTTGTTGTTTTTTTTTATCAAAATTGCGGT